ATAACATAGTATTGTCCGATTCATAAGGATATGTGGAATTTATTTTTTTTGAAAAATTCTTAATAGTAATAAGAGGCCCTATCATATTGGTTACTACATTACCAACAATAGGATATGATTTTTTCGAAAAAAAATAAATTCTTTGATTATGATTCATTGTTGATAAAATCAAATTATTTTTAAAAACTTTTTGACCTTTTTTGCCCCAGATCGATATTGAATAGAACACATTATTTTTTTGACCACTATAATTTTGACAATTAATATTTAAATGACCCTCAAAAGTAAGTAAATACATCCGAAACATATAAAATGCAGTTAATCCTGCTGTGAAACAAGCTATTATTGCAAAAATAGGTGAATACAACCAACTATCATTAAGAATTTCGTCTTTGGACCAAAAACAAGCAAGAGGCGGAATACCACAAAGAGAAAGCGTGCCTAATAAAAATGAAATTTTTGTAATTGGGGCATATTTTGTTAAACCACCCATAAGAACCATATTCTGGCTTTTATCTGGGGAATACCCAACAATAGTTTCCATTGAATGAATAATGGATCCAGATCCTAAAAACAATAATGCTTTCGAATAGGCATGAGTGATCAAATGAAATAAAGCAGCTCGATAAGATCCCATACCTAAAGCTAACATAATATATCCCAATTGCGACATTGTCGAATAGGCTAGACTTCTTTTAATGTCTCTTTGAGCAAGAGCTAAAGTAGCTCCTAATAGTATTGTTATTATACCTACCAAAGAAATTATATTCATTATGTAAGGTATGACTGTAAAAAGAGGAAAAAGTCGAGCTACAAGAAAAATTCCTGCTGCTACCATAGTAGCAGCATGTATAAGAGCCGAAATAGGAGTAGGGCCTTCCATGGCATCAGGTAACCATACATGAAGAGGGAATTGAGCAGACTTAGCAACCGCACCAACAAATAATAGGGAAGCACACAAAGTAAGAAATAAAGAATTGGTCCCATTATTATCAATCAAATTAGTGGCTATTTCAAACAAATCACGAAATTCAAAACTCCCCGTTATCCAATAAAGACCTAAGATTCCTAAAAATAAACAAAAATCCCCTACACGATTAGTTACAAACGCTTTTTGACAAGCAGTTGCCGCAAGGGGTCGTGTGAACCAAAAACCTATTAATAGATACGAACACATTCCAACTAATTCCCAAAAAATATAAATTTGTATCAAATTTGAACTAGTAACTAATCCCAGCATTGACGCGTTAAAAAAACTCATATAAGCAAAAAATTTCAAATAGCCTTGATCGTGAGACATATAATTGTCACTATAAATAAGAACCATTATTCCAACAGTAGTAATTAATATTAACATAATGGAAGTAAGCGGATCTATTAAGTGGCCTAAATCTAAATAAAAATCATTATTTAGGGTCCAAGACCATACATATTGGTAGATTGGACTACCATTAATTTGCTGAATAGACAGATTGGCAGAAAAAATCATAACGATACTTAGTAATAAAACACTAGGAAAAGCCCATATACGACGAATATTTTTTGTTGCCGTCGGGGCAAGTAAAAGGCCTACCCCTATTGATATAGGAACCGGAAGGGGGACAAAAGGGATGATCCACGCATATTGATACATATGTTCCATAAAATTTATTATTTTTATTTTTTATTGTTTCCGATTCACCAGCTCTTAAATATATATATATTTAGTATATTTAGAACGGAGCAAAAAAAAATCAAGATATGAAAAGACTTAAACCACACTGAATGGTTTGTCGTGCGGTTTTAAAACTAACAACAATCGCCCCACTCCACACTATAATTAAGTAAGATAATAATTATTGAACGTTTAAATAGTAATTTAAAGAATATTTTGAATCTTTTTGCAAAGAATGAAAAAAAAAGACTTCTTTCTTTAGTCTTTAGATTATAGATATAGAGAATCTTAATAACAATTAGTAGAATGATGGTAATAGGGTATATCAATAACTTTATTATATATTCTAATTATATTTATATAGGGATTATAGGGATGGTCCTGAGGAAAAGATAAGGATAAGATTAAGTAAGGATACAATCCAGAGTATATACAATGAGACATTCCTCTGTTTTAATTCAGAACGATAAGGAAGGGATGAAAAAAAAAGAAAAGAATCGATCGTTTGAGTATTTAAAATAGAAAAAATAAGAATAAAAGAGGCATTCATCTATATGTGGTATATATCCATCCATATTGAATTGCGGATACATCAATGATAGAATCATTTTCGATTGGACTAAATATAAATAAAAATACTACCATGATATGAAAGAAACTAGAAAATAGATAAGAGATCAAACAAATAGGAGGAAACAGAGACAATTTTTATATTTTATATGCACTATATAAATTTTATAGTTTAGTATATATAAACTATAAAAAAAATCTATATTATATATATAAATAGAAGACTCTATAGAAATAGAAGTGCCTACCGAAAGAATTAAACGTAAACGTCCTCGGATCCAGAATAAATAAATGAACAAAGGAAAAAGAAGGGGATGGGATCCAAATCCCAACGAGATCCCAGTCTCAAAACAAAAGGGGATATGGCGAAATTGGTAGACGCTACGGACTTGGTTGGATTGAGCCTTGGTATGGAAACATACTAAGTGATAACTTTCAAATTCAGAGAAACCCAGGAATTAAGAAAAATGGGCAATCCTTAGCCAAATCCTGTTTTCTCAAAACAAAGGTTCAAAAAACGAAAATAAAGGGATAGGTGCAGAGACTCAATGGAAGATGTTCTAACAAATGGGGTTGACTGCGTTGGTAGAGGAATCTTTCCACCGAAACTTCAGAAAGGATAAAGGATAAACGTATCTATTGAATACTATATCAAATGATTAATGATGGCCCGAATCAAAATCTTTTTTTTTATGATATGCAAAATGGAATAATTTTTGTGGTGTGAATCGATTCCAAGTTTAAGTATGAATCACATATTCACTGATCAAATAAGTCACTCTATAATCTGATAGATCTTTTAAAGAACTAATTGGACGAGAATAAAGATAGAGTCCCATTATACATGTCAATATCAATACTGACAAAAATGCAATTTATAGTAAGAGGAAAATCCGTCGACTTTTTAAATCGTGAGGGTTCAAGTCCCTCTATCCCCAAAAAAGCCTATTTGACTCCCAAAATATTTATCCTATCCCCCTTTTTTGTTAGCGGTTCCAAGTTCCTTTATCTTTCTGATTCTTTGCAAACATATTTGGGCGTAAATGACTTTCTCTTATCACATGTGATATAGAATACACATCCAAATGAAGCAAGGAATTCCTATTTGAATGATTCATAACGATACTTAGTACTAAAACACTCGGAAAAGCCCATATACGACGAATATTTTTTGTTGCCGTCGGGGCAAGTAAAAGGCCTACCCCTATTGATATAGGAACCGGAAGGGGGACAAAAGGGATGATCCACGCATATTGATACATATGTTCCATAAAATTTATTATTTTTATTTTTTATTGTTTCCGATTCACCAGCTCTTAAATATATATATATTTAGTATATTTAGAACGGAGCAAAAAAAAATCAAGATATGAAAAGACTTAAACCACACTGAATGGTTTGTCGTGCGGTTTTAAAACTAACAACAATCGCCCCACTCCACACTATAATTAAGTAAGATAATAATTATTGAACGTTTAAATAGTAATTTAAAGAATATTTTGAATCTTTTTGCAAAATAAATATTGCATTGAATTGCCTCCTCCAATCTCGACGATTCAAAATAAATGGGCTATTATGATTTCGAGCAAGCCGCTATGGTGAAATCGGTAGACACGCTGCTCTTAGGAAGCAGTGCTAGAGCATCTCGGTTCGAGTCCGAGTGGCGGCATATTTCTAAAAAATTAATACTAGTAAAATAAATACTATAATAATGCCTATAATGGAGAATCTAATTCCCGATCTCCATTCTATTGTTGGAGGATATCCTTTTTAGGATTTTTTATGATATTTTTGACTTTAGAACATATATTAACTCACATCTCTTTGTCGATTGTTTCAATTGTACTCATGATTTATTTTATTAACTTATTAGTCCACGAAATCGTAGGATTATATGATTCGTCTGAAAAAGGAATGGTAGCCGCTTTTTTATGTATAACAGGATTATTAGTTATTCGTTGGATTTATTCGGGGCATTTACCCTTAAGTGATTTATATGAATCATTAATGTTCCTTTCATGGAGTTTATCCATTATTCATATGCTTCCTTATTTTAGGAAACATAAAAATCATCTAAGTGCAATAACTGCACCCAGTGCTATTTTTACTCAAGGATTTGCCACTTCAGGTCTTTTAACTGAAATGCACCAATCCATAATATTAGTACCTGCTCTACAATCACAGTGGTTAATGATGCATGTAAGTATGATGGTATTGAGCTATGCATCTCTTCTCTTCGGATCATTATTATCAGTGGCTCTTCTAGTCATTACATTTCGAAAAAATAAAAATACTTTTTCATTTGGCGAAATTCAATACATTTCGAATGAAATGAAAAATACTTTTTCATTTGGCGAAATTCAATACGTGAATGAAATGAGCCATGTTTTACAAAACAATTCTTTATTTTCGTTTAGAAATTATCACAGGTATCAATTAATTCAGCAATTGGATTGTTGGAGTTCTCGTGTCATTAGTCTTGGTTTTCTATTTTTAACCATAGGTATTCTTTCGGGAGCAGTATGGGCTAATGAAGCGTGGGGATCCTATTGGAATTGGGACCCAAAAGAAACTTGGGCATTTATTACTTGGACAATATTTGCAATTTATTTACATACTAGAACAAATGAAAATTTTCAAGGCTCAAATTCTGCAATTGTGGCTTCTATAGGATTTTTTATAATTTGGATATGCTATTTTGGAGTAAATCTATTAGGAATAGGGCTGCATAGTTATGGTTCATTCGCATTAACATTTAATTGAATAAAAGCAGTTACGAATAGAATATACAACACATAGGAATAGTATAAGCATAGATTTGTACGAGTTTTTGAAAATCATTTGAATCATTACTTGACTTGATTCAAATGATTTTCAAAAACTACAAAAATTTTTGATTACAATTTCAGTTTTATGTGAATTCATTACTTGAACTTGATTCTAAATGATTTTCAAAAACTACAAAAATTTTTGATTACAATTTCAGTTTTAGTGAATTCATTTTTTGAACTTTTTTCTAAATTTTTATAAAAAAAACTATCTATAAAAATAATTAGATATAATAGCTTCTACCTTGTCAATTGATAGTGAGAGAACGAAATCCGGATAAATACCAATACCTATTACGGGTAGAAAGATACAGATTGAAAGAAATAATTCTCGCGGCCCAGAATCCAAAAAATAAGAATTTTTTGAATTAAATTGCTTGTATCCATAGAACATCTGACGTAACATGGATAATGAATAAATAGGAGTTAATATCATTCCAATTGCTGTTAAAAAAGTAATTAGTATTTTTGGCATTAAAAGAAATTTTTGGCTCGTAATTAGTCCAAAAAATACTACCAATTCTGCAACAAAACCACTCATTCCAGGCAATGCAAGAGAAGCTAGCGAAAAGCTACTGAACATTGTAAATATTTTTGGCATTGGAATAGTTATTCCTCCCATTTCGTCGAGATAAACAAGACGAGTTCTATCGTAACTCGTTCCTGCCAAGAAAAAAAGTGCAGCACCGATAAATCCATGAGAGATCATTTGTAAAAGGGCCCCATTGAGTCCTGTATCTGTTATGGAACTAATTCCTATAATTATGAAACCCATATGAGATACAGAGGAATAGGCAATTCTTTTTTTTAAATTGCGCTGCCCAGAAGATACTGAAGCTGCATAGATTATTTGAATTGCACCTACTATCATCAACCAGGGAGAAAATATAGAATGAGCATGGGGTAATAATTCCATATTGATACGAACCAATCCATATGCTCCCATTTTTAATAAGATTCCAGCTAAAAGCATACATGTACTGTAATGGGCTTCTCCATGGGTATCTGGTAACCATGTATGTAGGGGTATAATAGGCAATTTGATAGCATAAGCAATAAGAAATCCAAAATAGAATAGTATTTCCAATGCCACAGGATAGGGCTGATTGGCTGATGTTTCAAAATTTAATGTTGGTTCATTGGAACCATATAAACTCATACCTAGAACTCCCATTAAGAGAAAAATGGAACCCCCCGCGGTGTACAAAATAAACTTTGTAGCTGAGTACAAACGTTTCTTACCTCCCCACATGGATAAAAGTAGGTATACAGGAATTAATTCTAACTCCCACATAATAAAAAAAAGTAAAAGATCTCGAGAAGAAAATGATCCTATTTGACCACTGTACATTGCTAACATAAGGAAATGGAACAATTTTGAATTTCGAGTAACTGGCCAAGCCGCTAAAGTCGCTAAAGTAGTAATGAATCCCGTGAGTAAAATGGGTCCTATGGAAAGCCCATCAATTCCCAGTCTCCAATGAAAATCAAAAAAATTAATCCATTTATAATCTTGTTCCAATTGGATTAATGGATCATCCAATTGGAAATGATAACAGAATACATAGGCCGTTAGAAGTAGTTCTAATAGGCATATACAAATAGTATACCACCTAATAACCTTATTTCCTCTATGAGGTAAAAAGAAAATGAAAGTACCCGCGAATATTGGCAAAACGACAATTATAGTTAACCAAGGAAAATCATTCGTAGTAAAAACAAGATACACTTCCTTTGACTTTGATCGGAAAACCCGTACTCGAGAAAATAAAATATTTTTATTTTATATATTTATTTTCTCGAGTACGGGTTTTGTCGGTAAAGATAAAAATGATGGATTCAAGTGGAATTTTTGGAAGTTTATCGAACGTATCAATAAGCTAGACCCATGCTACGAGTTGTCTCGTGCCATAAATAAACCCGGACACTTAAGAAATCGGTTGGGCAAGCGGATTCACACCTTTTACAACCTACACAGTCTTCTGTTCTTGGAGCAGAAGCAATTTGTTTAGCTTTACACCCGTCCCAGGGTATCATCTCTAATACATCCGTGGGGCAGGCTCGTACACATTGAGTACACCCTATACATGTATCATAAATCTTTACTGAATGTGACATTGGATCTATAATTTTTTTTAACATCATAAAATTTCGATCTAGTAGTATTAAATGAATTAAATATTGTAGACACCAGATGAATCAATGATTTAGTAGATTTACCAGAATCAATCTACTTCTGGATCTGCTCATGAAAGAAAGCCAAGATACTTTGATTTATTACATTTTATCAAACAACACTATATGCTGCACATACCTATTTCCTATTTTTTTATTGAAAGATATTCAATATTTTTATTTATATACCCCTATTTATTTATTCAACAAATTTGATTGATTGATACGAATTGATTTTCTGTTACGATGAATTGATGAAACAATAGCTAATCCAATAGCTGCTTCAGCGGCTGCAATTGCTATAACAAAAATCGAGAAAATGTCCCCTTTTAATTGGCGACTATCAAAAAAATCTGAAAATGTCACGAAATTCATATTAACTGCATTCAGTATAAGCTCAAGACAAATAAGCGCTCGAACCATATTTCGACTTGTAATTAATCCATAGATGCCAATGGATAATAAATAGGCACTCAAAACAAGTACATGTTCGAGCATCATTGAACAACTCCTCATCAATATCGATTCATTTCAATATGAACAAAAAAAAAAAGAGTTTAAAGAAAAGAACAAGTCTATGTAAGCTATGTAAGTAATAATAAATTTAATGAATATAATACTAATATTAGTATTTTTTGTTTCATTTCGAACAAAAAAAAAAAGAGTTTAAAGAAAAGAACAAGTCTATGTAAGCTATGTAAGTAATAATAAATTTAATGAATATAATACTAATATTAGTATTTTTTGTTTATTTCGAAATATTTAGTACTGACGAGCCATAGTAATTGCACCTATCAAGGCAACTAAAAGAATTATCGAAATAAGTTCAAATGGAAGAAAAAAATCGGTTGATAAATGAATCCCAATTTGTTGACCATTATTTATCAAGTCCTGCTCTATAATCTGGTTTGACCTTGTAGTCCAAATAATACCGTACCATGACGTATCTAGGATAGTAGTAATTAATGAAAAAAAAATACTTGTACAAACCAGTGAAGTGACTCCATCTCCAACAGTCCAAAGATAAAAATCTTTGTAATATTCTGAACCATTCATAAACATCACGGCAAATACAATTAATACATTTATTGCTCCCACATAAATAAGAAGCTGTGCAGCAGCTACAAAATGTGAGTTCGATGGAATATGGAATAAGGATGTACAAACAAGAACCAATCCCAACGAAAAGGCAGAAAAAATAGGATTCATAAGTAATACTACTCCTAGACTTCCCACTATAAGGCCCAATCCCAAAAAAACTAAAAGAAAATCATGTATTGGTCCAGACAAATCCATTCTATGTAAAATAAAAAATAAATTAAGTAGAAATTTTTCATAACCTTATTGAACAAACCAGAAAAACGAGGTTACCTTATTTTTTTTATATTTATTATAATCATATCTATGATATATATAGATATCATATATATATAGAATCATAGATATCATCTATATATACTCTATCTATTATAATACATATCTATGATATATATAGATATCATATATATATAGAATCATAGATATCATCTATATATACTCTATCTAATAGACTACATTATGTAATGTAGTATTTTAATATACAGAGAATAAAGGAATATTTTTTTATGAATATATGAAAATCATTACTCTGACCCTTTTCAGGATTTTTAGTTATTGTCTAAGCAAAATAAAATGAAATAAGCTTCGCGACTTTCAATCAAAACATAATCTTAATAATTGGTAATTGTTCTTGAATCGAGTGGTTTAGCCGTACCTTTTTTGATTTGAGTCGAATTCATAACTGTTCTAATTGTGGAATCGCCAATTACTGACATTGGCAACCGACCCAAAGCAATTTGATTATAATTCAACTCGTGACGATCATAAGTAGAAAGTTCATATTCTTCAGTCATTGATAAACAATTCGTTGGACAATACTCAATACAGTTACCACAAAAAATACAGATTCCGAAATCAATACTGTAATTAAGCAATCGTTTCTTTCGAATATCAGTTTCCAATTTCCAATCAACAACGGGGAGATCTATAGGGCATACCCGAACACATACTTCACAAGCAATGCATTTATCAAATTCAAAGTGGATTCGACCGCGGAAACGCTCTGATGTGATCAATTTTTCATAAGGATATTGAATAGTTACAGGTAAACGATTAGCATGAGATAGGGTAATCATAAAACTTTGACCAATATACCTTGCAGCCCTTACTGTTTGTTGGCCATAATTCATGAACCCGGTTACCATGGGGAACATATCTTGAGTATCGATGAATAATTTGATGTTTCTTTCTCTTGTTTGAGAGAAGTTATTAATTTTTAATATCCCGTTACAATGAAAAAAGTTGGGAAGAAGTTGTCAATAATAGATTACCTAAAGAAATAGGTAAAAGAAATTTCCACCCAAGATTTAATAGTTGGTCCATTCTCAGCCTAGGTAAAGTCCATCTTGTTGTGATAGGAATGAACAGGAACAAATAAGCTTTAGCTAATGTAATAAAGATACCAATTGTTGTTACAAAGACTCCACCTATTTCATTTATTCCAAAAAACTTAGGAATTAATATGTACGGAATAGCAAGATTCCAGCCGCCCAAGTAAAGAACTGTTACAAATAATGAAGAAACTAGTAGATTTAGATAGGAAGCAACGTAAAATAAACCAAATTTTATACCTGAATATTCAGTTTGATAACCTGCTACTAACTCTTCTTCTGCTTCTGGTAAATCAAAAGGTAATCTCTCGCACTCGGCTAGGGAAGAAATTATAAAAACAGTAAACCCTATAGGTTGGCGCCACAGATTCCAACCCCAAAAACCATATTTTGACTGCGCCTCAACTATATCAACTGTACTTGAACTGTTAGATAATCATAGTCGATGATAACATCATCATTTCCATCGCTATTGCAAAACCGTACATGAGACTTAAGCTTCATACGGCTCCTCGATGGCCACAAATAAATTTTAGGACTGGTTCAATATTATCTCGATATAGGTGTCTTATCTTATAGGAGAATAAAAATATATAGGAGAGTCAAAAATTAGACCAATGCAATTCTGTCTGCTATAATAAAAAAGTGCTTGCTGAATTGAACACTTCAATAAAAAAAATATATATAATACTCGTTGTATCAATAGATATTTCGACGCATTTCTTGCGATTACGAATAAGAATTAAACATTAGTTCATGAATCATCATCATGATAAGAATTTGATCTCTATAATAAAATAAAGGATTACTTCGTTCCTGATAGTAATTGGTTTAATCAGTGGGTAGGGGCATACTCTGGATCGGGATCTTGGGGAGGTACTGCTTGATCATTTCTACCAACTTAAAGCCCCATCAGAATTCCTTTTATGTTATGCTATGCGGAAATAACCCCTTGGATAATTTACTTACATTATCACCATTACTAATCCTTTGTGTACCTTAGTATTACTAGCCGTCCACTCATATTTCTTCGATCCCCAATATGTTAATACGTATAATTATAATATAATAATAAAAAAACTCCATATGATTGATCTTTTGTACCCGCTTCAAATTCTGATATGATGGCTAATCAACCAATCTTGGGGCACCCCGTTTCTACTGTATTATATTTACGTCCGCTTAACTCTTGTACCTAGGGAATGAGACTCAATCTTTTTACTGCCAATTTAGAAGCTGTTTTATTTCACTCATATAACTATCTGGTTTAGTTCATCGCCCCGAATGATGAATAAAAGAATGAAGATATTTATTCAATAATTCAACTTTTTTCCTAGAACGAAAATGAAAAAAGTAAAGTAAAAAAGTACATGTCCTAACGAATCGCACGTAGAGATATTGATAACACACATAGAGTTAATGGTATTTCATAACTAATTGATTGAGCAGCAGCTCGTAGACCACCTAAAAAGGAATATTTATTATTTGACCCGTATCCTGACATAAGAAGTCCGATAGGCGCAATACTAGAAATGGCAATCCATAAAAAAACCCCTATACTGAGATCCGCTAAAACAAGGTGGTAACCAAAGGGAATTACTGAATAACTTAGTAAAATGGATATGACCGCAATAGACGGCCCGATACTGAATAAACTAATATCTCCTCTAGATGGGAGAAGATCTTCTTTGAAAAGTAGTTTGGTACCATCCGCTAGAGCTTGAAGAATTCCAAAAGGACCCGCGTATTCAGGTCCAATGCGTTGTTGTACTCCCGCAGCTATTTGTCTTTCTAACCACACAATTACCAGTACCCCTATTATGATTCCAAATACAGGAGTAAAAATAGGAATAAGTAACCATATGAGCCCATAAACGTCTTTTAAGGATTCCGATCTGGAAAAAAAATTGATAGCTTGTACTTTTATCGTATCAATTATCATTTCAACGATCAACTTCTCCCATAATAATATCTATACTACCTAGTATTGTCATAATATCGGCCAATTTTGTTTTTTTAACTAGTTGAGGAAGAATTTGCAAATTGATAAAACCAGGTGAACGAATTTTCCATCTCCAGGGAAAAACACTCTGATCTCCTATCAGAAAAATTCCCAATTCCCCCTTGGGGGCTTCTACTCTCACATAAAGCTCTTGCTTAGACAATTCAAAAGTGGGCGAAGGTTTCTTACTAATGAATCGATAATCAAAATCATTCCATTCAGAATCCTTTGTTTTATCAAAGCGCCGTACCTCTAAATTTTCATAGGGCCCTCCGGGAATTCCTTCCAGGGCTTGTTGAATAATTTTGATGGATTCCACCATTTCACCGATTCGGACTAAATAACGGGCTAGTGAATCTCCCTCTTTTTGCCATTGTACTTCCCAATCAAATTCATCGTAAGACTCATAATGATCAATTTTACGAAGATCCCACGGAATTCCGGAAGCTCGTAGCATTGGTCCCGATAAACCCCAATTTATTGCTTCCTCTCCACTAATAATACCCACTCCTTCAACGCGTTCCAAAAAAATGGGATTACGTGTAATAAGCTTTTGATATTCAGTAACCCCTGTTAAAAAATAATCACAGAAATCTAAGCATTTATCTACCCAGCCATAAGGTAGATCAGCAGCCACCCCTCCGATACGGAAATAATTATGCATCATTCGCATACCTGTGGAAGATTCGAATAGGTCATATATTAATTCCCTCTCTCGGAAAATATAGAAGAAAGGGGTCTGCGCACCGATATCCGCCATAAAAGGGCCAAGCCATAACAAATGAGAAGCTATACGACTCAGTTCTAGCATAATTACTCTAATATAGCTCGCCCTTTTCGGTACTTGGATATTTCCCAACTGTTCTGGTCCATTTACCGTTATTGCCTCTGTAAACATAGTAGCTAAATAATCCCAGCGTGTTACATAAGGAAGATATTGTATAATTGTTCGATTTTCTGCAATTTTTTCCATCCCTCTGTGTAAATAACCCAATACGGGTTCACAGTCAATAACATTTTCTCCATCTAGAGTAATGATGAGTCGAAGAACACCGTGCATTGATGGGTGTTGAGGACCCATATTGACTATCATGAGGTCTTTTCTTGTAGTCGGTACAGTCATATATTGTTTTCCCCGATTGATTATTCCATGAGGTCTTTTCTTGTAGTCGGTACAGTCATATATTTTTTCCCCGATTCATTATTCCAAGAATTGTTGAAAACCAAATGAAATTCATTATATTTCAAATTTTGAATATAAAAAAATGAACTTAACGAGTTTTTGGCTCCCTAATATCCAATTGACTAATTAATTCTTTATAGCGTACTCTATTTTTCTTTAACAAATAAGCCAGCAGTCGTTGACGTTTTCCCAGAATTTTACGTAGACCTCTCTGAGATAAATAGTCTTTTCTGTGCAATTCCAAATGGGAAGTAAGTCTACGTATCTTATTGGTGAAACTGAATACTTGAAATTCAACAGACCCCCTATTTTCTTTTTTTTCTTCGTGCGAAATAACTGAAATTAATAAATTTTTAACCATAACAAAAAATTCTTCGTCCTTTTTTCTTTATTTACATTACAAATATAGATTTTACTAATCAGTAATAATAATGCCAGTCATTTTTTTGTTATACACAAGAATCTGGATTTATTCGTATACTTCTTTTTTTATCAAATTCACTTAATTGAAAATGATTATCAATTTTATTCAGATATAGAAAAAAATGTCTAATCCACAAAAGAGAAGAATTTTCACCTAAGATAAGAAGATTATGACGATTCTATCTAGTTCTAGATAGAATTGCTAAGATCAAAGTAAGAATATCATGTACCATAATTCTATCTAAGTTCTAGATAGAATTGCTAAGATCAAAGTAAGAATATCATGTACCATAATTTAATATAACAACAACACAAGGCTGTATATATTTGTTTGTGTTCATATATCATGGTAGAGATGCCGCTTGATCTATGTAATGTAAATGTATCATCAACTAATTATCAATCGTGGATACATATGTAGCCTTGACATACCGAAACGACTACCATTATTGGTATCAAACCAATAGCGATTCATACAAGCAAAATCTTCGAATCGATAATTTGGCCAAAGAAAGAATTTGAACTTAATAAAAAATCGATTTGTATCTACATCAGGATACTTATCCTCATAAAAAAATTGACCGCAGTACTTTACATTGTTCCCATTACAAAATACTGGATTTCTATCCCCAACATTGGCATTTCTTGAATTTAAACAAATAAGAATTCTTAATTCTCTACGACGTCTAGGAGATAAAAAATTTTCAGGAACAATAAAATCATAAAAATTTGCGTCTCTATTCCCATTTTCATGTCGTGCAATGGATTCATTAAGACCATTCTTATCAACATTTATTTTTTCTTGGTATCTTCGATGAGTTTTGTGCTTACTCTTATGCACCCGTGAAATAGCTAGGGTTTGGTACATGATAAATTGTCCGTCCCATTTTATAGATAGCCGAGCTGGTTCAATAATAAATAGTCCCCTTTTTATCAATTTTGTAAGAATTGTAGACCTCGGAATCAGCATTACATCCAAACTTATTTCGTCCTTTTGAATAGAGGCTATAGCAATTTCCTTTGGATTTCGCAATCTAAGGAGTAGGCAATATACCTTGATATTATTGATTATTTTTTTATTAAAAGCATTAGCCCATTTCAATTGAACAAGAAAAGATCTTTTCAGGAAGAAATCTAGTTCCGCTCCTATCTTAGATTTATTTTTATTTGTGCTTTTTTGAATGTATGATTCCAAATAATTTTCTTGAACATTTTTTTTTTTGTTCGATGGAGCGGATCCAAGATCTACTTGGAATGGATATTGTTTTTCTTCTTGAATTAGAGAATCGAAATCAAAAGAATTTGTTGTTTGCTTGGTTGGGCAGATTTGTTTAGGAATCATGAGATTAAAAAAAGCTTTCTTATCCATTTTATCAATTATTTGATAATAATTAGTCCGAGTGTTAGTATTTTTATTAAGATTAGCACTGACCCCGATATCTCTCTTTCTCCATTCCTCAATATTGATCTTTTTTCTAAGACAAAAATTAATAATTCTCCAATCAAAATATTTTCTATCCAAATGTTGATTCCTATCAATAATAGAATCTTCTCGTAGATAGTTACCAAGATTGATATATTTTGGCAAATAAAAGAAGTCAGGATTATACATATTGGTAAATATAAAGAAGTCAGGATTATACATATTGTAATTATAGGGAATCCTTTTTGTCTCATTTACTTGTAGTGGCGACCCATAAATATATGAACCTTTCTTATCTTCATAATTCATATATTTATTTGATAAAAGATCATATTTGTAGTTTTTTAATTTATCTTTTTGGTTCGGTAATGAATTTACTGCATAATTGTTTTCTTTTTTGTAATGAATTAATCGGTCTTTTTCATATGAATAAAAATGGGTTGAGTTTGTATTTTGAACCATAAAATTTTTATTGATTCTATTTCGCCAATTTTGCGGTACTAATCTGGACCATCTAGTCTGAGATAAATTGTATTTATAGTGATCATTACCCATTAACCAGCTTTTCCATTCATTCATTTTTAAACCACGAAGTTTCTTATATCTTGATTCATAATCAAATATTCCTTGTGTTCCAAAAAAATATTTTTTGATTCTATCCTTAATAAAAGGAATTGTTCCATGATATTGAAATAAAAATTTAAAGTAATGTTTGTTGATAACTTGGCCTTGTGATAATTTGTAAAATACGTATGCCTGTGACAACGAAGAAAGTTCACAAAAAATATGCGAATTTTTATTACTAATATTAGAAATCCACTTAGTCGAAAGAATTTTTTTTTGTTTTGTTTTATCAATTCCTTTTTTATTTGTTTCATCATTGGAATTTCCCGTTATTTTGTTTTTTAATTGAAGTAAAATTTTGACATGTATTCTGGTAATATTAATGATACGTAAAAAGATATCTTTGTATATCCCTTCAATAATAAAATTAAAAAAATAGTGACATTTGCGCATTAGTCGAGCACTTCTTCTTTTTAATATCTGCCAAAAATTTTTTGGAGATTCTAATCTTTTATCATCACAATTTGTTTCGTTAGGACTAGTGTTTATATATGTAGTTATAAATATGCTTTTTTTATCTTTTGTTATTTTTTCGATTTGATTTCTGATTATATTTGTTTTATCAGACAGATCTTTCATCTTTTTTTCTGTTAGTGAATAATTTGTCCAATCCACAGATCTAATTCGCATGGACGATTCATGATTTATATGATTACTTATTAGTGATTTTTTATTTTTTATATTTTGACTCGATTCATATACTTCCTTCAATCCAAATACTGGATTTAGGCTTACTTTTTTAAGTTCTTTCATTATTCTTTTTATAAATGGAACTATTTTTCTAACCCATCTTGTTTTTTCTTTTGATACTTTTTGAAACCATTTTGTTCTTTCAGTTAAAATTTTTAGGCCTAGAAAACATTTTTTTTTTATTTTTATAAGTCTTTTTTCTAGTTGTTTAAAAATTGGTTTAAAAAAAGAAGGGAGTTGTCGGGGGGAACCAAAAGGTAATTCAGTTTCCATTCCCCAAACTGTTAAAAAACAAAAATTGTGTTTTTTACCTCTCTTTTTCATGGAATCTCTAGGATGTAATTGTAGTTTAGATCTGTGCCACGGTTTCAGACAGAAAGGAAATAGGATCTTTATCTGAATACCGTCGTTTAACCAATTTTTAGGTAATTCCGTTTCTGATAATTGAACACCGTTATAGGTGCATTTAACATGCATTTCTCTACTCCAATCTTCCAAATCCTCATGCCACTCAGGGGATTGAAATATTAGTATACGCCCAACATTTTTGGCTATTATCAACGATGGAAGTACTAGATATTTTCTAAGAATTGATTGGGTTATTAACATGGAACTCCTTATTGCTTGAGCAAATAGAACAGTATCCCAAGTTTCTGCTATTGTTATACGCTCATTCTCACCTTTTTTTTTATCCTTTTCTTTCGCCTCTTTCTCTTCAAAATTGGAAATTTTCAATTCTGCGCCTACACCCATCCAACTCCTAAAAATTAAATTCAACATTGGTCGGGCAATATCAAAATAAAAAGAAAAAAAATTATCTATTCTGTGCAAAAAAAGTGGTGAATGCACAGTTGTTTGAAACAGCCACCAAGTAACCGTTTTACGTCTTTGAGCACGCATGGATCCTTTTATTATATCTCGACGAAAATCCGATTGTTGTGAATAACGTATCAAATTCACCTCATCTCTTTCATCATTATTTTGCATTTCATTATCAGTAAAAATTACTACAGGTTTAGCTCTTCGTGAACGAATACCATGATTTTGAGTTGACTCGATTTCTGCTTCCAGGTTTTCTAAATTCTCAATCAATTTGTATGACCACCGAGGGACCTTTTTATTTATTTTGATTCCAGTCGTTTTTTTTCTAATTATTTGATCCTTATAATATATTTTATATGTTTTAATTGTATCGAATACATATTTTGATTGATTTTTTGAATAAATCCTTCCTTTTTCTGAAAATAAAACGAAAAAAAGTAGTTTAAAATTAGGAATTGATTCCTCATCAAATTTACTTATTGACATTAATAAGTGGCCAATGTCTTTCAATAATAACTTTCCATAAAAAGTATTTTTTTTGTTTTCAAAAATTTTTAATTCTCGGTAATCAGTATTAAAGGCAGTAGGAAGAGGAAGGCTTAGAATATCATGAAATTTATTTACCCAAAGAGTTTCTATAGAATCTTCTATCGAGTTTATTAAATACTCGTTCATGT